TGCCCAAAGTGAGAAGCAAAAATGTTCTGATAAAGACGTTCCTCAGTAATATCATCATGACTTTCAAAATCATGTGCGGTAGCAATACCAAACCAAATACGACGAGTAGTGGGGTCCTGAGCTAAGCCTTGGCTAAACCTGGGAAATCTTAATTCCATAATGCCTTTCAAATCCTCCTAGCCACTATCCTACTGCAATAATTCTCGCTAAGAAGAATGCCCATGTTGTGGCAATTCCACCCAGAAGGTAATGGGTTACTCCTACAGCACGTCCTTGTATAATGCTCAAGGCTCTAGGCTGAGTAGCAGGAGCAACTTTTAATTTGTTATGAGCCCAAACGATAGATTCAATAAGTTCTTGCCAATAACCACGGCCACTAAATAAAAACATTAAACTGAAAGCCCAGACAAAATGAGCGCCTAAGAAAAAAAGACCATATGCAGATAATGAAGAACCATAAGACTGAATTACTTGGGATGCCTGTGCCCACAAGAAATCTCGGAGCCAACCATTAATCGTAATGGAACTCTGTGCAAAGTTTCCCCCTGTGATATGAGTTACTATCCCTTGATCACTTACAGTACCCCAAACATCCGACTGCATTTTCCAACTGAAATGGAAAATGACTACCGAAATTGCATTGTACATCCAGAATAGACCTAAGAAAACATGATCCCAGGCGGAGACTTGACATGTTCCCCCTCGTCCAGGCCCGTCGCAAGGGAATCGAAAACCAAGATTTGCTTTATCAGGTATCAAACGGGAACTACGAGCAAATAAAACACCTTTCAAAAGTATTAATACAGTCACGTGGATGGTAAATGCGTGAATGTGATGGACTAAAAAATCTGCGGTTCCTAATGGAATAGGTAACAAAGCGACTTTGCCGCCTACAGCTACTAACTCGCCACCTCCCCACGTTAAGCTGGTACTTGTTGTTGCACCAGGAGCTGTTACGCCAGGTGCGTCAGCATGGATATTTTGTACCCATTGAGCAAAGATGGGTTGTAATTGTATGGCGGTATCCGAAAACATATCTTGGGGACGGCCTAAAGCACTCATGGTATCATTATGAATGTACAAGCCAAAACTGTGAAAACCTAGAAATATACATACCCAGTTAAGGTGGGATATGATTGCATCGCGGTGTCTAAGGACGCGATCTAATAGATCGTTGTATCGAGTAGTTGGATCATAGTCTCTTACCATAAAAATGGCTGCATGTGCAGCAGCACCAACTATTAGAAATCCGCCAATCCACATGTGGTGTGTGAACAAGGAAAGTTGTGTACCATAGTCAGTAGCTAGGTATGGATAGGGAGGCATAGAGTACATATGATGAGCTACAACAATAGTTGTCGAGCCTAGCATCGCTAGGTTAAGAGATAATTGAGCATGCCATGACGTTGTTAGGATTTCATAGAGACCCTTATGGCCTTGTCCTGTAAATGGGCCCTTATGAGCCTCCAAAATATCTTTAAGTCCATGACCAATACCCCAGTTGGTCCTATACATATGACCAGCGATCAGGAAAAGAATAGCAATAGCTAAATGATGGTGCGCAATATCGCTCAACCATAAGCCACCGGTTATTGGATCTAGTCCTCCGCGAAAAGTAAGAAATTCTGCGTATTTGGACCAATTCAAGGTGAAAAAGGGGGTTGCTCCTTCGGCAAAACTTGGATAAAGTTGAGCCAAAAGGTCACGATTCAAGATAAATTCATGAGGAAGTGGTATCTCTTTAGGATCAACCCCAGCGTCAAGAAATTGGTTAATCGGTAAAGATACATGGATTTGGTGGCCCGCCCAAGAAAGAGACCCAAGTCCTAATAACCCCGCTAAGTGGTGATTCAACATGGATTCTACATCTTGGAACCAGGCCAATTTGGGAGCGGCTTTGTGATAATGGAACCAACCAGCAAAAAGCATTAACGATGCAAAAATCAATGCACCGATTGCGGTACAATAGAGTTGTAACTCACTAGTTATTCCGGATGCTCGCCAAATCTGAAAAAACCCGGAGGTTATTTGGATTCCTCGGAAACCTCCGCCTACATCACCATTCAAAATTTCTTGCCCTACTATTGGCCAAACTACCTGAGCACTGGGTCCAATGTGAGTAGGATCGCTTAGCCATGCTTCATAATTGGAAAAACGGGCACCGTGGAAGTACATGCCACTCAACCAAAGAAAGATAATGGAGAGTTGACCGAAATGAGCACTAAAGATTTTTCGAGAGATCTCCTCCAAATCACCGGTATGACTATCGAAATCGTGAGCATCAGCATGTAGGTTCCAGATCCAAGTGGTAGTATCGGGGCCCTTAGCAATTGTTCTTGAGAAATGCCCGGGTCTGGCCCATTCCTCAAAAGATGTTTTTACAGGATCCCTATCCACAACAATTTTAACTTCTGGTTCCGGCGAACGAATAATCATTAAGTCCTCCTCTTTCCGGACAAGACATACAAAGAGACCCGCCAACTGTCTTTTTAGTGAATCTTTGAAGGATAGATATTATGATTAGTCTTTTTCTTTACTATCTACTGCCCTTCTTTTTTTTTTTTTAGTTATTCACTGGAGCAATTATATATTGAAGTCAATGCGAGGCAAGTGTTCGGATCTATTATGACATAAGGATTAGGTGCCTAACGGACATCGGTTATCCTGGAAAAAAATTTCCCGACGTAATAAAAAAAGATTTTTTTTTTTACGTTTTAATTTAAGAAGCTAGTGTATTTTTTTTGAGGGTATAAGCCCTACATCTACTTTCCTTGAGTGAGCATAATATAAATATTTTTATTCGATTCCAAATTACAAGAAACTCATTAGAATTATTAAAAAAATCATCCTTTAGGTAGGAATATTTAGATTGCCCCCTTTTATTTGCTTTATTACTTCTGTTCTAGAGCCTATCCCTATTGTTTATCCTTATGAAATATGATATAAAATCGAAGGTCGAAGAAAGGGATATAATGAAATTCTTGATTCGATCTTCCTACCAAAATTATTTGATTAATGGATCAACAACCAAACCACCCATTTTATGAAAATGGAGAGTGGTTTTATTCAAATTCAAAGCGCTTCGTAATCTTCAACCAGTTCTGTGCTTCAATATAATTTCCCGGAGTAAGCGCTATAGCTTGTTTCCAATACTCAGCAGCTTGATCAAACCAAGCTTCCGCAATTTCCGAATCGCCCTGTAGAATGGCCTGTTCTCCTCGGTCGGAATAGGCAGTTCCTTCCCCTAGAACCGTACTTGAGAGTTTCCTACCTCATACGGCTCATAAATTGCTATCTTAATTTCCCCTATCTTAACTGAATTCGATTTCTCAAAAATCGATCCAATTTCTTCTTGGGTTAAGCAGAAGAAGTTAATTACCTAAGTTTCAAACCCTAATTTTGATCAATAATCAGTCTGATCTTTTCTCCCACCTTCAGAAGAATGAAGCATAGATAGACCTATATCCTTCGTTCGAATTTTCTGAAAGGTAACTATCTCGGTTTCGTGTCTTTCATATATGAAATTTCTATAGAATCCTTGAAAAAGACTTTTTCCCATAAGAAAGAAAAAAGAACTTACTATCTTTGGGATCTGATACTACACCGCTGCTTAATCCTTTAGTGGATCGGCTCTATTACATAAGCAGATTCCTAATTTTTGCCCCATATCATGGTATAATTAAGCAGTTTTTTTTTAGTTGTATCGACCCAGTCGCTCACTAATTGATCTTTACGGTGCTTTCTCTATCAATTTGAGACTTTATCCATAGAGTAGTAGTATAGGCTCTTCTTCTTATTTTGATTCTCGTGAAGTGTTCTTCTTTCCTACAGCTGATAGGGCAAAATCATTGTTTTGACGATCCCTATGTAGAAAGCCCTTTTTCTAGTAAATACTAGAAAATTTCATCTTTTTTTTTCTTCTTTCTTTCTATAGTGGAGATAGTCGCACGTAATGACAGATCACGGCCATATTATTAAAAGCTTGCGGTAAGAAGGGGTTTCGTTCTAGCGCCCGGAAATAATATTCCAAAGCCTTTGTATGCTCTCCATTGCTTGTGTGTATAAGGCCGATGTTATATAGTATATAACTTCGATCATAGGGATCAATTTCTAGTCGCGTAGCTTCATAATAATTCTGCAAAGCTTCCGCATAATTTCCTTCGGATTGAGCCAACATCCGTTACGGTCGTTCATTCTATTCAAAAAATCTCCGTTCCAAAACCGTACATGAGGTTTTCATCTCATACGGCTCCCCCCTTCTGTACATAGTACTAAGCAAAAAATCTATAGAATGAAAATAGAATTAGTTCCATCTCATTATGGACCGAAAGGGGCTGGTATTTTTCCAAGAAATCTCTAGCCAACCTTCCCCCAGGAGGTTTTTCTTAACACCAATGAATTCTATTAATGCTAGAGGAAAACGATAGCTCCGGGAATTTCTTTGTTCTCAACGCCTCCTATTTAGAGGAATTAGCCACTTCAACGACCTTTGATGGTTATAAGGGTACCCAACGTACAAACCTGATGGTTGTTTGCTATCCCAACCATTCTTCCCAATCCTAATACCGATCAGGAAAGGGCTAATTTCTAACAAAGTTTTTCTCTTGTTGATTCCTATTTCGAGGTGTAGTGCTTTTCTCCCCTATGCTGCCTATTGGTCCTAGTAGAGTAGGATTGGCCTGTAATACAGAACCTATCCTGTAGGTGTAACCTTTCGCTCAATACTCAAATCCACAATTTAAGCATCAAAGGCCACATCAATCGAGGATACACGACAGAAGGAATTGTTAGTTCACCTCACCTTCCCCAAGCGTGGGTTTCCTTTACTAATTTTGTTCTCTCTATGCGAATCCCCTCTCTTTCTCATAAGACTGAGATGTAGGTAGGGCTAAAAAAAAAAAAAAAAGAGTCAAATCGCACCATCTCTATAATAAGTAAATGCCCTTTTTTCCCCTGAGGTTGTCGGAATTATTTGCAATAAAATATTGGCTACAATCGAGGAGGTCTTATCAATGAAATTTCCATTTATACGGGATCTAGGCATAATTCCCAATCCATTCTATATAGAATTCTTTTTATTCTATCACAAAATAACATAAAAACATTTTATTCTTATAAATCGCTCCATATGCTCTAAATAGATAAGAGAGGTATTGATTTTCCGCTCAGCTCAAATTGTCTCCTTTTCCTTCTGTTTGGACAAGAACAGATATGAAATATCTGACTAAGATTGGATTTCATTCCACTTTCCTATTTCTTAACAACAACTTCTCTCATCAGCTATTTCGCGTTTTCAAAGTCATTAATTATCCCATACCCTTTTTTATTTAGATTGTATGGCGTAACATACCTTATGCAAATAGAATTCTAGGATTCCTTGGTTCCTTTATTTTCTTATGGAAGAATAAGAATTCTTCTATTCTCTTTTTATTTAGGTTTTCCCCAAAGAAAAACTTTTGAGGGAGCGGAATTCCTAGTAAAAAAATAAAGGATCCTCACACTTAGATAAAAAAAAGAATTTTTCCAATACCAATAGAGCCATGGAATCCCCGAGCGGTTGTGGCTGTACCTGTACTGCGGGAATACGAAAACTCGCTATTCACTCAGTTTATTTTCCATAATAAGATTATGTAGGAGAGATGGCCGAGCGGTTCAAGGCGTAGCATTGGAACTGCTATGTAGACTTTTGTTTACCGAGGGTTCGAATCCCTCTCTTTCCGTTTCTCTTAATTCATCAACGTTACCGATCACAATGTATCAAATCAAATAACAATTTATTTGACGAATAATACCTTTATTTAATAGAATTCTCTAAAGCAAATTACTTTGGTATGTAAAATAAAAAAATAAAAAAGATCCTAAGGTTAATCTATTTCTACTAGGCGAATGGGAAAATACGAATTAAGAGCCTTAGGTTGATTTAGTTCGGGGAAAGGGGAAGGGGAAAAAAATTCTATGAACCTTTCCTTTTTCGTTAAGTTCAAGTCTGACGAGAGTAATATTCTACAACTAACAACTCATTTATTTTGAGACCGACCCACTTTCTATCTAGGATTTTTTGTACTAGTCCTTTATATTGCAATGTATCAACCGTCAAATGCTTTGGCAATTTGCCCGGATCGGATGAAGCAATAGAATTTTGAACCAGACGTTTTGATCTTTGTTTATCCTTCGTAGTAATAATATCTCGGGGTTTGCAACGAAAACTTGGTATATCAACTATACGACCATTTACTAAAATATGTCTATGGTTAACTAATTGCCGGGCCCCAGGAATGGTTGAAGCCATACCCAATCGAAAAACAATATTATCCAAACGCATTTCAAGTAATTGTAGTAAAACCTGACCTGTTGACTTTTTTGCTTTTCCAGCGATATGTACATATCTAAGTAATTGCCGTTCTGTAAGACCATAATGAAAACGCAATTTCTGTTTTTCTTGAAGACGAATACGATATTGCTCTTTTTTCCCAGAATGGAATTTCTTTTTCAGATTACTTCCGGATTTTGGCGTTTTTCTAGTGAGTCCTGGTAAAGCTCCCAGACGGCGTATTTTTTTTAAACGAGGTCCTCGATAACGGGACATGAAGACTCCTTTTTTTATTGAAATTCTATTTTACACAATAAATTTCATTGTATTTACATTACAGAATACATCGAAATTAAATTAAAACTGAATTAAACTAAAGGATAAACAGAATAAAATCTACTAAAGTACCACAAAAAATGGAATTTCATCAACATCTTAATTGTTTGTATATATATTATTTATTTTAATGTTTTGTATCTAGCAAAATTGTAAGGTAGAACGACGTAATGGACTCTGGATTCTCCATTTAATTCGGAGAAAAAAAGAGATTATTGTTCGTGGAACATCAATAGAGAAAAGAAAAAAGCCGACTATCGGATTTGAACCGATGACCCTCGCATTACAAATGCGATGCTCTAACCTCTGAGCTAAGTGGGCTTACATAACAAAAATAGTGTAACAAATAGAAATATATATAGGAAATCCGTAAAGTGGTAGATCTTAATTATTAATCTTAATTATTAATCTTAGTTATTAACTAGTTCGAAATTGGAAATTCTACTTAGAAAAAAAAAAAAACGAAAATTTCATAAGGATAAAGTTAGCTTGATATGCTTAACTAAACGCTATTCTTAAATAGGATTATAGAATTTATTGAACTTTCTTTTTATTTCTCTAACTCGCAAATCGATTTTTCTAATAGAATCTATTCCAATTTCTATATTGAATTTGATTTCAGATTGATATGGCTCGGACGAATAATCTAATACATAGAAAAGAATAAGCTATATGAATAATAACGAGCAAATGCGAATCTCTTGGCATTTTCATTCGAGCATTATATACATTTTTTGAAATATTTTGTTTTTTTTATTTGTTAATAATTTAAGGATTACTATTTCACTAAGGAAAAGATAGAATCATAACAAATGCAATTTCTAATTCTGATTAGAAAAAAAAAAAAAGAATGAATATCAAGCGTTATAGTATGATTTTGAATACTCTAAAAAAGGAAAGAAGGGGGTGGGGGAGAGAAAAACTTTTGGATATATTGATTCCAATTGAATTGCAAATATATCGACGGTAGAATCAATTCAATGCTGAATTGCAATAAGCGGGGTCTCTCGAATAGAGACGAGCTGTTAGACTACGTCGAATAATGAATTCAATGATTCAAAAAAAAAACTAAGAGATGTAGGAAATTGCACAAGAAATCCAGGTTTCAAAGAAAAAGGGGACAATGGGGATATGGCGAAATCGGTAGACGCTACGGACTTGATTGTATTGAGCCTTGGTATGGAAACCTGCTAAGTGGTAACTTCCAAATTCAGAGAAACCCTGGAATCAAAAATGGGCAATCCTGAGCCAAATCCCTTTTTTGAAAAGACAAGTGGTTCTCAAACTAGAACCCAAAGGAAAAGGATAGGTGCAGAGACTCAATGGAAGCTGTTCTAACGAATCGAGGTGTAATTACGTTGTGTTGGTAGTGAAACTCCCTCTAAATTACTAAATTAGAGAAAGAAGGACTTTATACGTCTAATACACACGTATAGATGCTGACATAGCAAACGATTAATCACAGAACCCCTATCATAATATAGGTTCTTTATTTATTTTTTATAATGAAATTAGGAATGATTATGAAATAGAAAATTCTTAATTTATTTAGAATTCTTGTGAATCCATTCCACTCGAATATTGAATAATCAAATCCTTCAATTCATTGTTTTTGAGATTTTTTATTTTAAAAAGAAGATTAATCGGACGAGGATAAAGAGAGAGTCCCATTCTACACGTCAATACTGACAACAATGAAATTTCTAGTAAAAGGAAAATCCGTCGACTTTATAAGTCGTGAGGGTTCAAGTCCCTCTATCCCCAAACCCTCCTTTATTCCCTAACCATAGTATTTATCCTCTTTTTTCTTTTATCAATGGGTTCAAGATTCATTAGCTTTCTCATTCTACTCTTTCACAAAGGAGTGCGAAGAGAACTCAATAGATCTTATGCTATTCATTTCATTAAATGGATTTCTTTTTTATTAGAGTATCCGCAAAGAATCTCAATTATTAATTCAATTTTTAAGTATTATTAAGTAAGCCATCCACAATGCATAGGACTATCCCCCCCATTTCCAAATTAGGAATGGAATACTTTATTGATTTTTTAGTCCCTTTAATTGACATAGATGCAAATACTCTACTAGGATGATGCACAAGAAAAGGTCAGGATAGCTCAGTTGGTAGAGCAGAGGACTGAAAATCCTCGTGTCACCAGTTCAAATCTGGTTCCTGGCACAGAAAAAAAGGATCTACCAAATAGATATTGATACAAATACTGCGAGATGCATTGGGGTACATATTCATTAATAATATACTTAGTATACACTAAGTAAATAAATCTCTAAACACTTTCAAAAAGTGTTAAAATCTCAGGTTCTTTTCTTTATAGTTATAGAAGGAGGTGAGATTAGGTGCCCTTTGCTTCATTTTTGTATTTCTTATCAATTTTGTATTCCGCTATTCCTAAGAATATTTTTTTTCTTGCATACTGACTTTCCTAGTTGTTCTAAGTAATGTGCGCGGTACAAAGTTCGTGGTAAGAACTTCTTTGAGTCATTGTATTTTTCTGTTCATAGGAAGGAAATGAATATGTGATTTTCCAAATTGGAAAATCGAAGCCCTTTTTTGATCAGTCTATCTGGACCTTTTTGTATAATAGGAAGTAATTAGAATATAATAGGTATTTCGTTTCGTCTAGGAACAGAATAGCAAAATATTCCTTGACTTGAATAAAATCTAGAGTTGTGTTGTATAAGTGAGCATGAATTTATTATCATTCAATGAGCATCTTGTATTTCATAGAAATTAGGGGTTATATAGTCCTTACGTAAGGGCCAACCTATCCAACTTTCAGGCATTAAGATACGTTTAAGGCGCGGATGATTATCATAAGAAATTCCCACCATATCATAAGATTCGCGTTCTTGAAAATCGGCACTTCTCCAAACCCAGAAGACAGACGGGATTCTAGGATTATCCTTTTGGGCAAAGACTTTTATGCATACTTCTTCTGGGTTATCTATACCATACTGTATTCTCGTAAGATGATACACGCTAGCTAAAGATCCACCGGGTGCTACATCATAAGCACATTGGGAACGTAAATAATTATAACCATATACATATAAAATGACAGCAATGGAATCCCAATCCCCTGCTTTTATTTGTAAAGTCTCTATTCCTCGGTGATCGAAGCCCAAAGATCTATGAACCACCTCATGCTTGACTAGCCAATTAGATAACCATCCCTGCTGCATTGTCTTGATCTCCCCCCCCCTTTTGTATAAATATTTCACATTTCAAATGTAAGTTTGAAAGATTGCACTGCTCTTTCTTTTTCTGCACAAAAAAAACCTCTTAATTCACTAATTTGGAGGAAGATACCGGACTTTTGGATTTGAAAAAAGTT